TTTCTGCTAGCCCGGCGCTAACTCTTCGATATATCTCTTGCTGGAAGTAACCCTGATCCCATTGATAACGAGTGGGACCAAATAATTCGATGGGGGTAGTTGCTGAACCATACCACATAGTTCCAGCAACTACAAAAGCTGCAAAAAAGACAGCCGCGATACTACTGGAGAGTACGGTTTCAATATTTCCCATACGTAATCCTTTGTATAGACGTTGTGGCGGTCGAACGCTAAGATGGAATAGACCCGCTAATATGCCCAATGTACCGGCTGCAATATGATGAGAAGCTATTCCTCCCGGAACAAAAGGATCAAAACCCTCCACGCCCCACGCCGGATTTACAGGTTGTACTTTTCCCGTTAGTCCGTAAGGATCAGACACCCATATTCCAGGACCATACAGGCCTGTTACATGAAATGCACCAAAACCAAAGCAAGCCACCCCGGAGAGAAATAAATGAATTCCAAAGATCTTGGGCAAATCCAAAGAAGGTTTTCCTGTACGTTCATCAGAAAATATTTCTAGATCCCAATAGACCCAATGCCAGATAGCTGCCAAAAAGCATAAGCCAGAAAATAAAATATGTGCCCCAGCTACACCTTCGTAACTCCAAACCCCTGTATTCGTTACAGTCCCTCCTGTGATACTCCAACCCCCCCACGAATTGGTTATTCCTAAACGAGTCATGAAGGGTATAACGAACATACCTTGTCTCCACATTGGATCAAGAACGGGGTCAGAAGGATCAAAAACTGCTAATTCATAGAGAGCCATCGAACCCGCCCAACCAGCAACCAGAGCTGTATGCATTATATGAACGGAAAGCAATCGGCCGGGATCATTCAATACAACGGTATGAACACGATACCAAGGCAAACCCATGGAAAATACCCCTTTATCAAAGAAAAATAAACACTACGTAACTTTATTGCATTGGAATATACTATGACTATGCTGCGGACTTCCCCTGTTCAGTGGATTATTTCCTAACAAGGATTATTTATTCTATATTCTATTGTGTTCCAAATAATGGAAGAATTCTGTTCGTAAGAACAAAGCGAAGCAGATTTATTCTATACTCGATAAGTACCAATACGCAATGGTGGATTGATACCACTTTCTATGAGTAAATGCCTTTCTCATTCGAAAGGCCTGCTCGTAAAAAATTTCCTTTATTTTTTTCCTTTCTTTCTGAATTTTGCTAATCTATGGATAAAATAAATATGATAAAGACAATATTCTAAAGACAATAAAACCACATTATTACGTTTCCACATCAAAGTGAAATATAGGATTTAGTTCTTTTTTCTTTCAATTTATGCCTATTGGTGTTCCAAAAGTACCTTTCCGAAGTCCTGGAGAGGAAGATGCATCTTGGGTTGACGTATAGTGCGACTTGTGAGATATATTGGGTCATATGGGATTTCCCCGTTCTCTCCCCCGATCGAGATATCCTCTGTTTCGCCCAAGAAGTCGAAATGGAATCATCCATAAATTGGAGCGTGAAGTGCAATTAGATGCATTGTTTGGAGGAATTCATAGTACTATTATCAATTCGAATAATTTATGGTTGACTTTGATTGGACTAAAAAAATGAAGTATCCAGGCTCCGTTTAGAAAAAACCCAATTGGTAATATATCTAGGATTACTACGTGTATCCTAAATGATTCCTGTTTGTTATTTGGAAAGTCATACCAAAAAGAAATGGTGGTGAGAAGATTTGTCCTATATGTGCAAATCAAAACGGGGTGAATCTTTACCCGGAGTAGAGCATAAACCTAAAAAGATGAAAGAGACCCATTCAGGAACAAGAAAATACCATCGTGATTTGGATTGAATCTCGATGAAACAATACATCAATGAAAAGTGAATTCGATAAGTTTTTCTATTATATAATAAAGAAGAAAAAAAATTCGTCTTTATTGAAAAATCGAAAAAAAAGCCCTTAATCTATACATTGATTCTTTTTTTTTCGCTATTTTTTTTGAACCGTATGCACCAAAAGATGCATGTACGGTTCCTAAGGGATACAATTTTGCCCTACTCAACCGACTTTATCGAGAAAGATTACTTTTTTTAGGCCAAGAAGTTGATAGCGAGATCTCAAATCAACTTATCGGTCTTATGGTATATCTCAGTATCGAGGATGATACCAAAGATCTGTATTTGTTTATAAACTCTCCTGGCGGATGGGTAATACCCGGAGTCGCTATTTATGATACTATGCAATTTGTGCGACCAGAGGTCCATACAATATGCATGGGATTAGCCGCGTCAATGGGATCTTTTATCCTGGTTGGAGGAGAAATTACCAAACGTCTAGCATTCCCTCACGCTTGGCGCCAATGGGGTTTTTTATTTGAGAGAAAAAGTAAAACTATGCCTTCGCCATATGAATATTAAGTAATAATAGCATGGCACTTCGAATTCGATATGAAAAATTTTTGCATTGTTTTTTTTCAAAAGATTCGATTATGTATCGAGAGAGTAGTATGAGATAAAAGATATTTCCGATTTTCTCTTATCTATCGGAAGTCCAATTCAGCGTTACAAACTTGGTTGTTTTCACACCGAAAGTCTCTTAACAATTTTTAAGTTATAAAAAAAAGAGTGCAAAAAAAACCAAATTTTTCCCTTTTTGGTTGGATCAAAAAGAAACTTTGGGATTGCTGAATCAAAGAAAAAAAATCCATTTTCAAATAGAAAAGCAACGGAGCCATCATAGTATTTTTGAACTCCTCCAAAAGGAAGGGTGGCAATTTGACCATTTACCCTCCTGGGGCTGATAGATTCTATTTTTATCTGAAAAGTAAGGGTCAATTTGATTGTATAGCCGTATGCAATGCACAAAAGATGATGCCCGTACGGTTGTTCAATTCTATCTTTTTTTCCTATTATTCTTGATCTTCCTTTTCTGTTCCTTTCATCACATCAGATAGAGAAGCCTTCTATTATCAGGGTAATGATCCATCAACCCGCGAGTTCTTTTTATGAGGCGCAGACGGGAGAATTTATCCTGGAAGCGGAAGAACTGCTTAAACTACGCGAAACCCTCACAAGGGTTTATGTACAAAGGACGGGCAAACCTTTATGGGTTGTATCTGAAGACATGGAAAGAGACGTTTTTATGTCAGCAACAGAAGCCCAAGCTTATGGAATTGTTGATCTTGTAGCAGTTGAATGAAAAAAATGGATTTTGTGAAAATCTGTGATGTGATATTTTATCTCCGAGTTTAACTATTAATTAAAAAAATTCATAATCATCCGGTTAGGATCAATCTAAACCAGCCCATTATGTATATATTCAACATGCCAACCATTAAACAACTTATTAGAAATACAAGACAGCCCATTCGAAATGTCACGAAATCCCCCGCTCTTGGGGGATGCCCTCAGCGTCGAGGAACATGTACTAGGGTGTATGTGCGACTCGTTTAGATCATGAGCTGATACAAAAAAGCAAGAAACCGCTTCCAGTATGAATGATTAGTCCAGTGAATAGGATCGAATGGAAGAAGGAACTCCATTTACTATCTACTTACTATCTAAAAATAAGCCACTCGATCCCTCTATTGTGTATAAAATTTATGGTTTCCACTGGTGCAAATCCAATCACCTGAATTTAAGATGAGAAACAACTCTCCATTGGTAGCAAATCGTTATCCATTAAGCGGAGGAAATCTTATTGAAATTCAAAAAAAAAAACATAAAAATGAAGTTCTCGCTCGGTCAAGAACGGACTACGAGGGTCAGCTACCCAGCGAAATTTCATAATTCAATACCGTTACTGTATAGGCGGGTCTTATTGTGAAAGACCTGTTACTGGATAATTCATGAGTAGAGCCAAAGAGTGTGATGTGAACTATACAAGTTACCAAAAACATTGATGAAATATTAAATAAATGAAGTAAAGGCTCCGGTGTATAGAGAAGACCTCACCGTTTAAGAAGTAACCATAGAAACGAGGAAACCCACTATTTCTTTATCTATTTAATTTCTATTTCTTTTAAAATACCAAAAAAAGAAAAAAATCGTGGTTGGGGAGGTTATAGTAGCCAAAGCCATTGGAATTTGTATTTTATACATTGGAAAAATCCGTTTGGTTATTAATAGACCAGGACGGGTAAAAGAATAACTGAAAGAAACGAAATCAATTAGTTATTTGTCAAAATTTTATTTATTCAATGACCAGAATTAAACGCGGATATATAGCCCGGAGGCGTAGAACAAAAATTCGTTTATTTGCATCAAGTTTTCGGGGGTCTCATTCAAGACTTACTCGAACTATTACTCAACAGAAAATAAGAGCTTTGGTTTCGGCTCATCGGGATAGGGATAAGCAAAAGAGAAATTTTCGTCGTTTGTGGATCACTCGGATAAACGCAGTAATTCGAGAGGGGAGAGTATTCTATAGTTATAGTAAATTAATACATGATCTATACAAGAAGCAGTTGCTTCTTAATCGTAAAATATTGGCCCAAATGGCTATATCAAATAGGAATTGTCTTTATATGATTTCCAACGAAATAAGAAAAAAAGTAGATTGGAAAGAATACACCGGAATAATTTAAATGGAGTTCCCCGGAGAATGAACTCCGGGAAGGTGGGGTCAAAATGACTATAAGAAAATATGCTAAAGTAGTCAAAATGAATGAACACGTTCAATAAAAAAATCTTTTTTTCTGGTTCGTTTTTTTTTTCTTACGACAGCATAATCAAATCCGGATTCTCCAATTTGTCAAACAAAACACCAATCCGCGTTTGAGTTCGGAAAGAAAAAGAATAAGCCTATTTATTTCTGGTTCTAAGACCAGTCGTTCTGGTGGTCGACTCGATTCTTTCAAATTGTTTCTCATTATTGAGAAAAGGTAACAAAGACAAAATACGAGCTTGTTTTATAGCAATAGTGATTAATCGTTGTTGTTTCAAGGTCAATCTATTCACTCGTCTAGATAATATTTTTCCTTGTTCACTAATAAATCGACTAATTAAACTCATGTTTCTATAATCAATTCGATCCCCCGATTGAATCGGGGGCAAACGCCTACGAAAAGATCGCTTGGATTTCAGAAAAGATCGCTTGGATTTATCCATGGTTTTGTTGTTTAGTTTATTTCTTAATTGTCATTTTTTTTTTTACTCCAATTTTTGATTTAAATGAAATATCTTCTATTTCTATTTCAATATGTTCTATATAATGGCATTTTCCCCTTTCAAGGATAAGACATACTCGGTTCGATTTATTTCTTGATTTCCACATGAATCATATGTTTGTAACAATAGGGACAGAATTTTCTTAATTCTAGTCGATTTGGCATATTGTGCCGGTTTTTTTGAGTAATATATCTGGAAATGCCCGTTGATACCTTCTTAACACCGTTTTGGCTACAACCGGTACATTCCAAAATCACCGTTACCCGCGCATCTTTCCTCTTAGCCATGAACCTCCTTTTGATTTTTTGATTTGCTCAACTCTTCTATTTTGATTCGAAATGAAGAAAAAGAAAGGAAGGAAAAAATAGAAGTTACGAACTTGAAATCCAACTCTAAAAGATCAAAATCAATAAAGTAATAATAAATCAAAGCAAAAGTAAAGAATAATAAGTAAGACAATGATTTAGAAACTCTATTTAAACCCGAAGGACATCAGTTAAAGATCTTGTATTCTTGCCCTAGACCCCGATTTTCCTACTCTACCTCCCGTGACTCTATTATTTATTAATATTGATTTAATTCGAATTGGAACCTAAGTTTCGCAGACGTTGAATCCACTTTTCTTCTTTCTCTTTCGTCCCTTAGTCTAAAAATTAGAAAAAAAAAGGGAAAAAAGAGAAAAGGAGTGGGGGGTTAGTCACAGATTTGAAATTGTATCTCTATTCTTCTTCATTCTTTCCGATGTCAATAACTAAAATGAAAAAAAGGGAAATGTCAACGCATCTGGGAAAAAACGATTAATCTCTATCAATAGACCTGCTAAAGCCCCGAACCATAGCGTACTTAGTACTGGGGCCACGGAGAGATATGTTTTTAGATCTCGCATTGAAAAACCTCCCTTTTTTATTTATTGTAATACAGAAAAAGATAATGCATATATGATCAGATGTATATGTAGTTAAGGGCCACTTATAGTTGTACACGGAATCCTCAATTCCACTTGAAATGTAAAACGCTCTATAAGACTTTCCCCTTCTTATTATATGTTAAATGAGACCAAAAAGACGAAATGGGTAGAAAATTTGTGTTTCTCAATGCAGGAAATAGGGGTGTGGAAAACAAGACAGGAATTCTCTACAATGACACTGTAGGACAATTGAAGGGATGTGGCGCAGCTTGGTAGCGCGTTTGTTTTGGGTACAAAATGTCACGGGTTCAAATCCTGTCATCCCTACCTATTACTGCTTCTTTGAGCAGTAACGAGGAATCAATCGAGATCGATTCAAATTGCACGGAATCATTCATTTTTTTGAAACTATAGAATATATGCATATAAAAGTGCTAAAAAAAGAATCCTTTTTTTTATGTTTACATTCTTTTCTATTCTTATAAGAAAGCGCTCTTAGTTCAGTTCGGTAGAACGTGGGTCTCCAAAACCCGATGTCGTAGGTTCAAATCCTACAGAGCGTGATTTTTTCTTCATGAGTCGAATTAGACTGAAATAGATTCAGCAGTCACTTGCACAACAATTCCAATTTGACCTCCTGTGGATTAAATAAAGGAAGAGGCCAATCAAAAAAGAAATGTTAATTAATCAAAGGTCCAACTGATCACCACGCCTGTATTGTAAATATGCAGTTACGAATAACCCAGCCAAAGTAATAGGAATTAGACCTAACACGATTCCAAATAGAAAAACTTCAATCATTTCAATTTTTTGAAAAGGAGAAAAAAAGAGGTAATATCTATACCTAAATATTAATCCGAATTGACGCGAATCTCAATGACCAAAAATTGACAATTAACGTGGTAACTAACTCTAGAATAGACGGAATTTCAAAGAAGGATTTACTTTCTGAATTGTTTCTTTCAAATAGAAATTTTAAATAAGTCGTATCTTGCTCAGACCAATAAAGAGAGCTGAAGTTATAGTTAACGCCACTAGTAGAAAACCGAAATAACTAGTTATAGTAAGCATGAAGGGGCTAAATGAAATATGTTATTTTTATACATATGTTTCTAAAGTATTTACCTAAGTTTCCATTTTTTCAAAATGGGAAGATGTCCAAAAAGACCCATTGAAAGAATAAGTTCAATTGAAAGTTTTTGATTCATCTATCATTATAGATAGCACGAACGGGGAGAAAGTGACGGGCATATAAAATGAAACTGCTTAATCATTTCTAACATCTAGCCATCTCGCGATTCTTATCAAACGAGTCGTTGAGCATAAACTAATAATACGAACTGGAGCGTGTAACTTCATTCACAAATGAAACTCTTTTTGAATTCTTATTTGTGAATGCAATTTTTAGGGAATACTCTTTTTTGTTCGATATTTTCA